TTTAAATAAATTTTTTTGAAATGCTTTTTCTATTTTTTTTCTAGAATGTCTAATATCTTTTTTACATCTTCTATGTGAAAATGTTCAATTTTGATAAGGTCTTCTTGACTGTTATTCAAAAGGTCCAATAATGTATGTATATTGGACTTTTTGAGACAATTATAAATTCTGGGAGGCAATTCTAATTGGTCAATAAAAATATATTGAAATGCTAGTTCTTTTTTTTTTTTTCTTAGGTTAACTAATCTATTATGAAAAGGAAAAAGGGGTAAAGTAACTTGATGTTGATTGTTCTCTAAATAGAACGTTTCTTCTTCTACATGTAGAAAAGGAATAAATAAATTAATCAAATTCCGGGAGGCTTCATGAAGTGCTTCTTTAGGAGTTAAACTTCCATTTGTCCATATTTCTAGAAAAAGAATCTCTTGTTTTTCATTCCCATTCCCATAAGAATGAATACTATGATTCGCGTTTTGAACAGGCATGAATACAGCATCTATAGGATAACTTCTGTCTTCAAAGTTATTTGACATTTTTAGACTATATCCGCGGTTCCTCTCGATTTTTAATCCAATACACAAATCTATTGGTTCCGTTAAGGTAGCTATATGCTGTGTATTATCAATGATTTCCACAGAGGGCGGTAAAATTATGTCTTGAGCAGTTATATATCCGGGACCTTGGACACAAATCAGCGCGTTGCGAGTTCCATATAGATTACTTCTTAATACAATCTCGTTCAAATTCATTAAAATTTCATGTACTGATTCTTGAATACCTACTATGTTAGAATAGTCATGTGGTATGTTCTCAGATTTTGCACGTGTAATACATGTTCCTTCTATTTCGCCAAGTAAAGCTCTTCGCATCGCAATGCCTATTGTGTCGGCTTGACCTTTCATAAGTGGAGACAGAATAAAGCGTCCATAATAAAGACGCTTACTGTCTCTTCGTGATTCAACACACTTCCACTGTAGTGTCCGAGTAGATACTTTGACTTTCTCTCGAACCATAGTAATTTTATTTGATCAGATCATTGAATCGTTTATTTCTCTTGAAACCCTTTCAGCCTTAGTTCTATACACGTCTTTTTTTAGGGGGTCTACAACCATTATGTGGCATAGGGGTTACATCTCGTACAAAACTTAAAAGTATACCGCTTCTACGAATAGCTCGTAATGCTGCATCTCTTCCGAGTCCAGGGCCTTTTATCCTTACTTCAGCTCGTTGCATACCTTGATCCACTACTGCTCGAATAGCATTTCCTGCTGCGGTTTGGGCAGCAAAAGGTGTTCCTCTTCTTGTACCCCTGAATCCACAAGTACCTGCGGAGGACCAAGAAATCACCCGACCCCGTACATCTGTAACGGTCACAATGGTATTGTTGAAACTTGCTTGAACATGAATAACTCCCTTTGGTATTCTACGTACATTTTTACGTGAACCACTACGTGTATTTTTACGTGAACCAATTCTTAATATAGGTTTTGCCATATTTTTTCATTTCACAAGAAATATATGGATATATCCATTTCATGTCAAAACAGACCTTTTTTTTTTGCCAGCTCCCTGGAAGTACTCTTTACGTTATTTCTTTTAGTAAGATTATCCTTGTCTTTGTTTATGCCTCGGGTTGGAACAAATTACTATAATTCGCCCCCTCCTACGGATTAGTCGACACTTTTCACAAATTTTACGAACGGAAGCCCTTATTTTCATAGTTGTTATTCCTTAATTCTGTGAATATATTTATTGTTGGACGAAAAAAAGGTTTCTTGATATTTTTCAATCTTTAATTGTATCTTCGTGAAAGGAATGTTGAAATTGAAAAAACACTTACTCATTTGAATCCTTGGTATGGAGTCTAGAAAATGACTGTCCCCTGATTAACTTATACCTAAGAACTTACTAAAATTTTTAAAATTTTCTCCTATACGTATACCTATACAAAAATATGTCGAATCCTTTCAGAAGCATGACTTAAAATCAAACAAATCTTTAGTATCTAACCACTCGGAAGTGAGTCAGAAAGAAAACTTTCATTAATTCCGTTTTTTCTTTAATTTCATTCGAGGTAAAACATCCGGACCTTTTTAGCAGGGGTGGTATTACACAACCCCCCTTTTTTCACAAATCGTAAGTTCCGGATATCCAAGTTTTATATTAGAAGAATTACCATATATAACACAAAATTTCTCCGCCGATTCTTTTTCGTCGAGCTTCTCGGTCTGTCATTATACCTTGAGAAGTCGAAAGGATTACAATTCCTATTCCGCCTAAAATTCGTGGAATTCGTTGAGAGTTAGAATAGATTCGTAGACCCGGCCGACTTATTCTCTTTAAATTTAAAATCGTTTTATAGGATTCTTTCTTATTTCGTTTATGTCTTAGGGTTAAAATCAAAAAATATTGGTTGTTTTCGCGATGTTTCCTTACGTTTTCGATAAAACCCTCTCGTAAAAGTATTTTAACAATGCTTTCGGTGATGTTAGTCGATCTTATCCGAACCGTTCCTTTTCTATTCATGTCAGCATTTCGTATAGAGGTTATTATATCAGCAATAGTGTCTTTCCCCATGATAAGTTAAAATTCCTTATTGTTCTATAATTTTAATATAATCAACATGTTCTTTTTCTTTTATTTATGACGAATTATATATTAATATATCAATGAAATTATTAATATTTTATTATTAAGGGTATATGCGTGATACACAATCTATTAATTAATTTGAATTTAATCCTATTCCTATTAGGTCTTATAATACCTCAGGAGCTAATGAAACTATTTTAGTAAAGTTTAATTGTCTCAATTCCCGTGGGATCGCCCCAAAAACTCGAGTTCCTTTTGGATTTCCTTCTTGATCAATGACAACTGCGGCATTGTCATCATATCGTATTATCGTCCCATTGTTACGTTTGAGCTCTTTACAAGTACGTACAATTACAGCTCTGATCACTTCTGATCTTTCTAGAGGAGTGTTTGGTATTGCTTCCTTGATTACAGCAACAATAACGTCACCAATATGAGCATATCGGCGATTACTAGCTCCTATTATTCGAATACACATCAATTCTCGAGCCCCGCTGTTGTCTGCTACATTCAAATAGGTTTGTGGTTGAATCATATCATTTTTTTGTATCTCTTCTTTTAATGCAAAGGACGAAGTAAAAAAATATTGTTTGTCAAAAAAAGAAAACCGATAATCTTTTTATCCTTAAATGTTATTTAGCTTTTTCATTCTATATTCCTATTCAGAAATAATGAATTGGGTTTTTATAGGCATTTTTGATGCCGCTATTGAAATAGCTTTTCTGGCTATATTTTCGGGTACACCACCCATTTCATAAAGGATTTTACCTGGTTTAACCACAGCTACCCAATACTCAGGGGATCCTTTCCCAGAACCCATACGCGTTTCCGCGGGTCTTACTGTAACTGGTTTGTCTGGAAATATACGTACCCAAATTTTTCCACCACGTCGTACATTTCGTGACATTGCTCGTCGCCCCGCTTCTATTTGTCTAGATGTGATCCAAGCGGGTTCAAGTGTTTGAAGAGCATATCTGCCAAAACAAATACGATTCCCACGAGAAGATATTCCTTTTAGTCTTCCTCGATGTTGTTTACGAAATCTGGTTCTTTTTGGGTTATAGTTGATGGGTTTTTTCTAAATTAGAAATTCCATCTCTACTACAGAACTGAACGTGAGAGTTTCTTCTCATCCAGCTCCTCGCGAATAAAAGCTTGTATTACGATATAGATGTAGTTAATGAGTAATTCTATAAATCATGGTATTTTTTGAAATTTCATCCGATTTCTTCTAAATTTGTGTATGTCTTTTTCTAAATGTAATCCAAGATGAATTCTATTTATTTAAAAATAACGTAATATCATCACATCATCTCGAATGTCATTTTTGTTATAGTTAGAATATTCTAACAAATCCTTATTTTCTTTTTAATTTTTTTTTCGTATTTTATTACTTTTTTTTTATTTGAAAAAAAAAAAACATTTTCGCCGGCGAATATTTACTCTTTCAATATCTATTTAAGTTTGATGTTTATCCCACGAGGTCTCAGAATAAAAATCAGAATAGATAATAAAGTTTCTGGTTTATTCCGCCATCCTGTCCAATGAATTACTAAGATTTGTTTTTGAATAGAATCCTCTATATTCATGGGTTCCGTCGTTCCCATCGCTTCTTGATTAATCATTAGGCCCGAATTCTACAATGGAGCTCTTATATGAAATTTTGAATTTCATTTTTTAATTTGTTTTTGAGTCAATTTTCTCAGTTTTTATTGGCTCAAGGCTCTTAATTTTTTGTTTTTGGAACAGATTTATCTAATTATTATGAATGAATCTGTATTGATGCTTTATTACATTGCTTTTCTTACAGTGACCTCATAGACTTTCCAAATTGGAATCATATATCATTAATATTCAATTTTTCTCTCTTTCTTTCATCCTTCCATTTATCCGCATACTTTTCGATTACCTTTCAGAACTTATAATCATATTTTTTTATTCTTTTTTTTTGTAAAAAAATTTCAGTTGCTACAATGATATGATGCGTCTATCATATCTTGACTGATTTTTTTGGATCCAGATAATGCGAAGCAATGAGTTGCTTAGGTTATTTAGTAATGCTATAGTTATTAGTTGCTCTTATAGGTAAGTTCTTTTTTATTTTTTTTTTTATCTTAATCCAATCGAATCCTAAACCAACGAGTCACACACTAAGCATAGCAATTATATCAAAGGAGTTTTGATGGAAATTTTTATTCAACCTTATAGAATTGCTGAGTTTATTCTTAAACATAAAAAAGAAGACTGTAATTTTTTTTATTACTGTTTTATTACTGTATAGTGTTATACTACATAGTTGTAGTTTTTTATGGTTGGATAAAATGTAAAGACAAATAAAGTTAGTTTTTTTATTCTTCGTCTACGAATATCCAAATTTTTATTCCTAAGACCCCATAAATAGTTCGAAC